TGAAAAAAAGGTGGGCGACTAGGGGGGAAAGAAATGAGAGGGGCATATTCAGGTTATCGAGAGCGATTTAGGATTACTCTATTGAACATCCCCTTTCTAATATCTTTCGTAAAACGCATTGGTAGAAACTAACAAAGACTAGAGGGGCTCCTGGTCTGTATGCAGTAGTAGATTTCCAATTGGAATCGAGGAAATGGGGGTTGCGGGATAGGGTGGGCGCCCCCCAGAGCCCTCTTATAGAAGTAATATAAGGGAATGAATAGCTGTGAAACGAGCTGCGGTGCTCTTTGCTTATGTTGCACCACGCCGAATGAAAAAAACGATTTCAAAAAATGTCTGGGGCCGGCGTCTCTCCTCTGTCAAGTAAGTTAATTAAGAAGTGCAGCGGGTGACTTGCTTTATTAATTATTGAAAGCGCGGCTAACGTTGTAGCTTTACAAATAGGGAAAAAGAAAAGTGTGTTTTTGTTATGCGGGACGAAACCTTTGTCAAGTTTTGTTGAATAGGCCTAACTCGAATAACCAAATATAGGTTCCGGCTTGCTTTTTTCCGGGTTCCCCCTATGACTTCGTTGGATAATACCGTCGGTGCTAACTTCTCTCTGCCTAGGCCTAAAGCTGTTGGTTTGCCGCGTTCTGGCTCTAAGTCTTTTTTCGAGCACCATCTATCTGGAGTTGGAGCCATATCTAATGAAGAACCCCCTTACTCGTGGCAAGGGCTTCCTTGGTGTCAAAGTTTTGAGATATGCGCTTAACGTTCAAAATCTTTGGAATGTTTTGGTGTTGGCTAGGCCTCGATTCCCCCGCTCTCCCGAGACACTTTTCCCGCAGAAAGGTTTGGTTCATCTTCTTAACAAACGTTTTTCACGTAGTGGTCCGCCTAACACTTTCCGTCATTCGCAGTTGGAGCTTAGTTGTGGTCTTGTGAAAACTAATCATGTCTTTCTCCCTTTGTCTGATATCCTTTCAGTACTTATTCCGTGTCTATGTTTAGGTTGTGGGTTGTATTGGGATTCCTTGCCTTGGCTTTTTGAGCTGCCCCTTCCCGGTCTCATTACGGAAGCGCACAGTAATTCCTCTGGTTTTTTCTCGGGTGTTGAGTCGGGTCGCTTATGGGGGATTGACGCGAACCGCTTATGGGCTTCTCTGAATGTGGCTACTGGAAGTACTCATTTTTGGCCTGCCGATACCTCTTTAGTAGATAATACCCCTTTCATTTCTGAAGTACCTAGGGTGAGTGAATCTACCCCCCCCCGGTGCTCCTACGTATAAGTGTTCTCATTCCATGGCCTTTCTGGTTGGAATGCTCGTTCTGGCTCTTGCTTAAACTAATGCTGCTGCAACCCCAGTTCTTCCAGCTGGTGGGGTAGGAGCATAATAGCAGCATTTCGAAGTATAAATCGAATTACTACAATTACACCAACTCACCTTAAACCATTCTTCCGACTTCCTCCCGTTTGAAAAAACTTCCTTATGCCTTATGTTAAGAAAGTGAGAGCCGAGTCTTTCCTTTGATGGAAGCACGAGGTGAGCTGCAAGACTTTCTTATCTTCCTCTATGCAACCGAGAGTCCTATTGGCATATCGGTCTTCGGTTGTATATTAATTCAACGAGAAAGGCTGGCTAATGGAAGTACTTACTTAGCCTACCGAGCCTATCAATAATAGAGAGGCGGGCGGAGAGCCAGCTAAGCCATATTTACCGAGTAGAATGAATGTATGTGGATTGGACGGCAGATCAGGGCAAGTTAAAGAGCATGTGAAAGCAGAACTAGTACAAAGACCCATAAGAGGGCTTGAACTAGCGAGATAGGCTCAAAAATCGGCAATTGAATTGAGAAGGTTTTCCGCAGTTGACCGGGAAGGGCTAGCAGAAGAGGCTACGGAATTCGCACACTAGTAGCGAGACTTTGACAATCAGACTAAACAAGGAATTGACTGAATAGGACACGAGCGGTTCAAGCCTATGTGACCAATGCACTTATGCTGCCTTCACTCAAACACTTTCAAAGAAGCAAGGGATGAAGGGGAAGAGTTTCATACTGAAATCGATGAACTAAGCTAGCTTCACTCTTAAACTACCTGAACTAGAGGAGCGGTACGAGCTACTAATAGCCTGACTACAAAAGAAAGGCTATTTGAGATCCTTTTTCAAGGTTTGGAACGCATTCGCTTACACACAAAGGAAGGGGAACTCATTCCAGATATCGATTAACTGCTTGCCAACCTATCCCTAGACCGACGGATTGACCTGCTGACCCCGCTACTTCATTGACTTCACGGACCTTGCTTTGATTTCAATCACTGACTTAACCAAATAGATAGTTGTGGTGAACGAGACGACCGTCCCTACTCGAACCGGAAAACGTTGATTGACCGTTCCCATCGTGACCCAGTTCCTTTGTTTGCTTGTGCGCGTCTTGCCTATTCAAAATACGAGGTGAAAGAGAGACGAGTACGAGGTTCATAACTTCTAGACAAGGGGATTCATATAGGCCAATACGCCTATTCCGATTATGACGATTGCGATTGAAGCTCCTGCTGGTGTATCTGGTCTTTCTCAAAAGAAAAGTTCCTCTTTTCGGAAGAGTCACTGTGACCGGAACTTCAAATACCGAGTTCGGTTACTGATGCGATTTCGGTTTAGGTTGCTGTCCCTGCGCTAGCTGCGGGAAGTGTGCTGTTGACTTCATGATAGTGACCAAATACGAAGTAGTCTTCTTTCGTTCTCTTCTCTTCTTTTTTTTTAGGGCCTTTCTCGCTGGGCGAGCGCACTTTACTAATCTAATAGAAAGGGGTGGACGGGGTCAACTCTTCTATCTTCCAATTCCCTTCTTCACTTAATAACTTACAGAATGACTGCCAGACTGACAGTCAAAGAGACAGACCGACTGCTCTATCTATAACTAGGGATGAGCTTTCGACCATATTCGGGATACCTCCACCTTGAATTCATAACCTGCATAAGGAAGACCTGAAACTGGAGGACAGGCGGATGTTCAGTCTTTCCACAGTGAGCTCGTCGCGTCTTAGGTAAGGGAATCTTTATTCACCAGGAACCACCACTAGATCAGGAGCAGGATCCCCTCCGGGCAAACAAAAGAAAGAAAGCGCATTCGTCAGCTATCCACCCTGCCCGTAAGCCATATCGATCTATTCATATAAGAAAAGAAAAGAGATCTCTTTTCTTTCTATACGTTTGTTAACTTAACCAGTGGGGCTTCCCAACATCCAAGAGAAGCGTTAGTTGATCGGTCTACTGAACCTGGCTTTTGAACTCGTCATTCCGGGCGCACTCGATTGACCTTAGCTTATGGTCTAGGCCTCACATTCGTCTCCGTCTCCAACTTCCGGTCATCAAGGAAGAACCTGAAAAAGAGCTCAAAGGCATTCTTCTTTTTGTTGGTTCATAGTCTACACGGGGTTCTGGTCTTCTGACTTTATGTTTCGGAGTCCATTTGGATTTTCGGGAAACACTTTTTTGTCCAGGTCGAGTGAACTAAGAAAAGGTAGCGCTATAGGGTTCATCTGTGTTGAAGTGCCATCTGAGTACTGATATTCAGCCCTCCTTGGGGTAACCACCAGGTAGCCTTAGCTTGTGTAACTTCCGCTCCAGAAATGAGAGTCAAGCTGTGAACAACGAAAAAAAAAGACACATTGGGACGTCGGGGTGGGGTGAATTGGAAGGCGTAACATACTCCATGTGAGCTAGGGGGAATGAGAAAAACACTTTTGAGTTTGGGGGCATAACATAAGAAGGCAGGAGTTTACCCTTCTCTGCCAGTATCATTCCCAGTAGCTCCATGAGCCGACGGTTTATTCAAAAAGCTTAGATTTTTTTGTAGTTCCCATGGTTGCAGGTGGAGATGAATCACGACAGCTTTTCACTCCACCATTGGTATGGACGGAGCTCCCTATAATGGTATATATACCACCCGCCATACCGGAACATCGGCCAGTAATCGTTTTGAAGTTCCGGTGGAATCGATCCAGAACCATTCTGAGCTATACCAATCGATAGCGTATAGAAAGGGCTTTGCTTCGTCTTGGTATAGTAGGTAGAGCCATTTCTTGTCTTTGAGCCTTAGATAGATAACTTAACTGGATAAAATCAAACGATTCAAAGAAGAAATAGGAAAACGAAACGAAAAGCTCCAACTGGATCAATTGGAACTGGAACAAGCTATGCTACCTTTGGCTCCGCCAAAGTTCCGGTTTCCGGTTCAGGGTCAACTAGAGCTTGGTCAGGTACTAGAACTACGAGTTCCTTTCTCCCTAAGAGTCGAGTGGCTTTTGCTCTTCCTATTTCGGGGTATATCGGTAAAGATCCTCCTCTAATACGAATTTGTAATCTCCGCTTCTTTCTACCAAGGAGATTCTTGATCCTAGAACGGAAATTCCAGACTTTGGTTGGTACGCGCATCCTTTCTTCAGTTGGTGGGGCTAAGCCAATAGCAGACATTCTTTTTCAAAAGCATAGCTAAAAAAGCCCTTTCCCCAGGAGGAAGGAAAGAAAAACCACTATATATATGTAGGTTAGACGAGAAGTTCTTGTATACCATACCTGTGTCGCCTCATAAACTCCCTTTCAGGGTCAATACCAAGAGAACAAGAAGAGTAGGAATGATAGGTCAGTGCCCCAGTTCTTCCATTCCCACGTAAGCTAATGAAGGTTCGGCTCGCCTGTCTTTGAGAAGGGCGGAAATTTCTTATAGAAAAGCTCGCGGTTGCACCTTGTCTAAGAGGTGAGGCTTTCCTACCATGAGGGATGGCTGCCTTCCTTGAGAAGACCAAGGCAGCCATAGTGGACAGGAGAAGCTGCTCACTTTGATAGCCCTAGTGTATGCACTCAAGCAAAGTAGACGGCACACGTCACCAAGCATACCGCCAGAGGTTAAGGGTTCATCAGCGAATGGAGTTAGGCCCATTTCCTAGCCTAGTTTTAAGCAGAACAGCACCATCCTGCAGTCCACCTTCTCAGGTAAGCTTCCGAACGGAATTTTTGACTTCGAATCAGATTCTTTGGTTACAGCTTGATTGCTGGACTCCTCATCCTTCTGATCTTTCTCCATCAGGTCATCTTCTTCCGCCAAGCCTTCTGAAAGCTCATCAGAAAAACTCCGCTGACGAGGTCTGTCCCTTCTCCAGCTTCTTGCGGTCTCTCTTTCCAGCTTGACCTTCTGCTGGATATCTCACTGTCAAGCCGATCTCTGGCTTTGATTCCACCTCAAGCTGAAATTCGCTTTTCACTGAAGCCTTCTTCCTCAACAACCTTCTCCTCTGGGTCCTGGATAGCTTCGGTGACTGGACTTCTACAGATGTTCCCTCTGCAGGCTTTTTCTCAGACTTGGACTTCTGTACCACAGGCACCCACTGACCAACTGGTGGCACAGGTACTTTCACAATCTTCGGGGAAGTTTGGCACCCCCCTTAAGAGATCACAATTTCATCAATAGGGAGTGGGAGTTGAAGCCTTGCTCTCTCAAATCAGAGAGAAGGAGTGGAAGGTGGTCCGGTATATAGAATGATTCTTGCTTAGGAATATCTAACACATGTGGGTTGCTCCTCCATAGCAAGAATGAGATCCTTACCTAAGAACTTGGGATGAAGGGCTTGTTGAATAAGACTGACTCCTTTTATGGCTTACAGAAAAGGTGCTCCCAAGCTAGATAGAGATTCGCGTCCCCAGAGAGAGTCATTTGATTCAAAGACTGAATGCGCTCTATGCAGCCTATGAGAGAATGCCCCACTAAGGCAGTAAGGAAGATGCACGATCAAAGGGTGGCAGCCCTAGCTAACTCAATCCAAAATGAGACCGAAGGAGAGGCGAAGAAAGGGAAAGGCTACTCCCGGATATTAAAGAGCTTGCAAATGGAATAGAACAGAGAGCTTGGCTTAGAAGGGGACTTCGGACATACCTTTTGTAAAGCGAGATTCTACAGCAGAAGGATCCAACCGGGAGGGTACATATTTCAACCAATGCTGTCACTATCTGATTAGCCTTCGTAGCAATTCTGCCTTCTTCTGGAAAATCTTTATAAGCAACTTGTCGAGCTAGTTGACTTCCAAGACTTCACCACAAACGAACTCTTCTTTCTCTCATTCAAGCCCGATCATCCTATCCTTCTTTTTCACTGGATGAAGTTACTTGGCGCTGTTCTGATAACACGAGCTAAGGGAGGGTTGGTTTCACTAAAAGGAGAAAGGCGCATAGGATCAGATCGCTTGCTCATACACCACAGCGGGCACATTGACTGGCTTACTCCCAAACATAGAACAAAGATTAGATTCCTGATTATTTCATCGGGGAAAGGCACGAACCCTTCTCCTATAGTACCTTAAATTCCCTTTTTTCTTAAGCTTGCTCGAGCTAGTTCTATAGATTCAATAAGAAGATAGAGCCCAAAGACCCCTTTCATAGGATTTCAGAGTTATAGGATCAAGAGCGAGGCCTTAAGGAGGGCGTTAGTGAGTTCTAAAAGGAATCATTCTCAGCGAGCGGGAAGACTTGGCCGGAGCGCAAGGAAAGAAGGGTCGAAGATGCTGGCAACAGGATGTGTATAGCGTACCGAGCCTAATAGGCTTTCCACTTCAATAGCTCTACTCTCTCTCTTCATTCTGGAAGAAATGCCGGTGAGTAACGGACGAACATGTGGAATCGTCTGTCTAGCCTTATAGGAAGGAACGCTAGTGAGGCTGCCCTCATAGAATGGGATTCGGACGGAAAAGCCAGAATCCTATGTGTGCTAATCCGGGGCTTTTGGAAGCATGGACTGAGGTCAATCAAAGAAATCGGCGCTGAACAAGACTAAGTCGCCGCCAATGATTGCTTCAAGGTAGCTATATAAGTCATAGCTCGAGGTTGAGGAGTGACAAACTCTCCAAAGAAGAAGGGGGTGTAAGGGAGATGCATTGGTAACTTGACTTGGGTATACATAGAGGAGGAGGGAGGACGGGCCACTGCCATAACTTAAACCATGCCTTGCTTATTCAAGCACTGGGATTATTGAGCGGAGAAGCACTTAATGATAAGTGAGATGAAAAGGGAATTCACTCAGGAGGCGCCTTCACATGGCATTCTAATCGCTCCAAGAAGCCAGTAAAACAAGCACTCAATTGCGGCTTACTGCTCACCTTTGAATCTCTTTCATAAGAGGTTTCTCGAAGGATCTCCATGATGGATGGTACATGGATAGCCGAAGAGCGTGCAGAACGGGGTCTTGCTATAGAGAGCCTACGGATCCTATCAGTTTAATAGATAGGAGAGGGAGATAGTGAACAGAGGTAAACGATCGACTGAGCATGAACGACTCGCTGAGCAAGAGTTCGTTTGTGGTGAGGTCTTTCCGATCAGCCTACCCACAATGAAGCCACCATGACTCAAGCGATATAGCTGCCTGGATGCGTTCCCTTTTGGAATGGGATTGATTGCAGCTTGTTGTTGATGAGAGTCGGTTAGTTTCTTCGAGGTGAGGACGCCTGTGCCTATCTCTTGAATCCGTCTCAGTCTTCTTCTTCCCTCAGCCCTTGACTCACTCGTTGCCCCTTGATTCTAAATAGTTAATCTAGCCTATACCTATAACCCGATTTGCTCGAAAGGAGGAGCACTCTCTCTTGTGTTATATCTTCTGTTAAAGCCCTTTTTCCAACAGTCCTTGCGTTGATGTTGTTAAAATACTTGTAGGATTGAGCTGATTGAATGACTCTTGGTTAGAGATAGGGACCCCATTCAAGGATTGGATCCATGGGTTGGTTTGACCTTCCTATGGTAGAGCAAGCAAACTTCCATCATTCACAGACCTCACCAATCGCTAACTCTTGTGATAAACGCACAAGGTATATAGCAGGTGTACCATTTTGGCCTTTTTCACTCCCTCCTCCTCCCTTCTGTCTAAATACTAAGTAGCATCCTTAAATCCTAGCTTCATGAGGGCGTAATCACTCTTTCATCACGCTCACTGGGATCTCGCTTTTGGAATAGAACCCTATCGCGAATAGGAGAGGGAGCCGTTCTAGACCAGATAAAGCCCTTTAAATTAACCCCTTGCTTGCTCCTTCCGCCTTGGAGCACCGCTTGATTGATGATAATGCCACCACCTTGCAACTAAGAGATGGGTAAAGCCATTCTGTGAAGAGAGAGGGCAACTCTACCACGGAGTCTCTCGCCCAAGAGTGGAGTTCCGAATAGCTTATTGGGAATCAGAGCCTTAGCCTTAGTCTACAATCATTCCTGAGTCTCTCCTATTTCCTATTCCTATTCTAGCTGGGATATTCGACATCATTTGTGCTTTTTCACCTAAGCCTTCCTCTTTCACTAAGATTAAGGAAGGCTTTAGACTTCTCCATCTTCCTCTTCGACTCTGGCAAGTACCATTGCTCTCTATCTCGTTGGGTAGCGCCCCGCTGCTAGGGTACTGCCTAGTTAGACTCCTTCTCTCTCTATCTGTGATCCTTCCTACACTTGTATCCCCCCTAATCCTCTTCGCATGATTGATTATTCCCATCCACTGACCTCTTCTTAGAGAGAGCTACGAGCTTCGCTTTAAATGAGCTTAATCGCTCTCTTTCTCGCTAATATAAATAAAAAAACCAAACCGAAAAGAGGCGTAACTCGTGTTCTAGCCCCTTTCAACCGCCTTAACTAAAATGCGGCATTTCTTGGTACGAGCAGCTGGAATTCTTGACTTCCTTCTCGCTGACTTGGGATTTCGAAACCAATACTATACTAGACGGTTGGCCGTCATATTCTCATTGACGTTTGGGGTATAGGGTGCGGTTGACTCTTTCCTTTGTTTATGCCTTAAGTCAGGGTCTACGAAAGGGCTATAAAGATTCTTAGCCGTAGGACCAGAAAGAGGATTAGTACCATTCACAAGAGTCGACGAAAGAGGCTAATTACGGTACCATGGACCTGGGAAGACAAGAGCTCGTTCATCAACGAATTCATCAACCGAAGAAGCGAGTTCCCAAAGAGCAGAGCAGACCGGGGCCGAAAGACTTCCTCTATCCTATTATGCAGTTGGTGGTTACTGCTAGCGGGCAGGTGAGTAGTCGCCTAGGCTGACAGGGGAGGAGCGAAAGCCAAATAAAGAAAGGAAATCGAAGATTGTGCTGCGAACGAGCGAGCCAAGGCTATCTTAATAGAAGAAAATGGCATGATTCAGTAGATGGGACGTTGAGATTGAGGGCCCGGAAAGGCAATGAGAATTGTTGAAGAGGGATTCAAAGAAAGTCAGTCCCTATATTAGCCCTCCCCAGAGGCAGAAGCAAAGGTAACTAGAGCGGAGCAAAATCCATACCATTCATTAAACCGGAGATCGTGCTATTTGATTTATTAGTGCGAAATGGCCACTGAACTTGTTTGACGAATTTACCGCGTATTCAGTTCAGTATACGAAGCATTGAAAGCATCCGACTATGGGTATCTATATCTCCTCGCATGCCCCATTGTCTGAAGCCTATCCCCTAGTCCTTACCGGTCTAAGCGAAGTCTTTCGTTTTTTGGACTAGGTCGATGGTCTTGGTAAGTCCCATTGTTCATTGATCTCCCCAATGCGAGGTGGGTCTGTCGGGCATGACGTGCTTGTGCCTCTCCCTGTGAATCAATAATAGATAGCAGCTAATCTAGTTGATCCCGTATAGGCGGAGGTGAGGACGGACAAAGCGGGGGCGAAGCCAAAAAGAGTTTCTTATATAGCATATCAAAGTCCAAGTTTCAGTTAGACCGGGTATGAGGCAAAGCCTCGAAGTGGTTTATCCGGGCTGGTTGAACCAGTTTGCCCGAAAGAAGCACCAATAGCATAATCCAATCGCTATCATGGTTGGAGCATAGATAGCAAAGGTATGGGTAGAGGTCAAATGCACACATCTACCAGGTAGGTGAAACTCTCAATCCATATCCGGTGATCCCTACCTCTCTATCCACAACCGACCCATCTCCTTTCAGCCGGGTAGGCTGATCGATCGAATTCATTCATGGTTGCGAGTCTCTCACTTCGAACATGGGCGAATGCTTCTCCCTCTGATCCATCCTTCCCATTCGCCGAATGATCTGTATAATCGGCATTCGATCGACCGGAAACGGACTAGGCGTTGGTTATTCCTTCCGCCCGCGGGCTATTAGTCTCAGTTGCATGATTAGATAACCTATTTTGGCACAACTCTTTCTCTCCCCCGGGATACTCGCCCGACGAACTCGACATTTCGCGGTATTCGAATATAGGTAAACTACTATCCTCTCCGGGCCGCCCTGAAAAACCCGTAGCAAAAGCTTTTAAAAAGCTCTAAGTCTTTCAAATTCTCCTGAATGAGCAGAGCACCATTGAGAGACAAAGATGTCAAGCGGGGAATGAGAAAGAGAGATGTTAATGATGAAGGAGGCGTCGGGACCGGGCTTGGATTCACTTACCGAATTTGAGTGGCTCCATGTCACAGCCATATAGCTTGTCACAACTCAACACTTCTTCAACCGGAACTTCTCCTTACACCGGAGAGAGAGAAGGCTTGATCCACCCACCACATGGAGGGATACCAACAACCAGGTTTAGCAACTAGAATAGGAATGGCGGGCCAAAGAACTTAATGAGCTCTGACTTTGCTTCTGTTGGTAATAGTGATGGTGCGGGGTCGGGGGATGGATACTAGTACTGGGACTTATTCCGATGCGAGGAATGCTCCTACCCCTCTAGGCGCTGTCTCCTCGTCTATACCTATAGTACTTCTGCCTCCGGAGAATCTTCTATTGAAAATGGATGTGGATACGCGCGTGCGCCCATACCAACCTGGTAAGGAGACTTGCTATATAATCGGAGGGGGTGCTGCCCCACCGACGTGACCAAGCTCTTCTCCTCCTTTTGCAAGGCCCTAAGGGGCCTTTGACTGGCGAGTGAAGAACGATTGGATGTTTTGAACGAGTGTTGAGCGAGTGAAGTGCCCCATAAGCTATAAGGGCGAGCTATATGTAACAATTTCGTGAGCAGCAATTGAACTGAACGTTCCAAGTGCATCCAGCAGGAATCGAACCTACGAATTTCCCTCTTTATTAGGTTGGTATAGGTTGGGCGCTTTAACCATTCAGCCATGGATGCAAAGCAAAGAGACTCAGCGAGTGAACTAGGTTTTGGTATTCCTTCTCGAGCTTCAATTTCTTCCGTTAAAGGAGATTCGAGAAAAGATGGAATAGGAAGACGTGTTTCCAGAACAAAGAAGATACGGGTTGAGAAGGGGAAGTTAGCAAAGTTAGACAAGATTGGAATGGGCATAGGAACATGTATTGATGTACCAGATCGGCTAATGCTCCCAGGTTGATGCGATGTATTCCACCAGTTGACTGAAGACTTGATTATTGGTATATCGATCGGTCCAGCACGAATTGAAATAGAAGCCGGTTCGACAGGAAGCTTTTGAAAACGCAGTGCACCCAGGTAAATAAGAAACGAGATGAATACAGAGGTTAAACGAGCATCCCACACCCAAAAGGTGCCCCACATAGGTCTTCCCCGAAACCCCCCAGTAACTAAGGTAAACAACGTAAAAAAAGCACCCATTTCTATACCGGTTCCGGAAGAGCGAAGAAAAAGGGGATGTTTTGTTAATAGGAACAAGAAAGTGTTTATAGCCGTAGCGATATAAACAAGAATACTCATCCGAGCCGCAGGAACATGTACATACGGAATACGAGAATTTCCACCTTGTTGAAGATCTAGTGGTGCTACCCGAAGACTTAAATGAATAGCCATCGCTGTTAAGAACAACCGAGACCCAATGAGAATTTGCGCGTAGCTTCTGGTCTTTGACATCAAAAAAGAAGGTTGTAATAACGAAACGGACATGTGAGAATTTGGTCCTTGCTAGTGGAACAAGAAAGACATGGATCTATATTCAATACGCAAGAAAAGGATTTCCCCGAATTCCCCCTGCTTTGTTTTCGCTCCGCTCGTGCGTGGCACTCCTTGCTCGCGGAGCGGCATACCGAAAATCAAAAAGCAGAAAAAGCCCATCCCGAAACCTTTATTAACTCAAAAGAGGGGGTTCCCTGGGGCGACACAATATTGATAGAACCTTCTTTTTCATTCTTGGACAATGAAAGACAGAAGATTTCGTTCAATATTGCCTTTCACCTGATAGTTTATGGAGCTATCATCTTTCCTAAGCTGGGTTAACAGCCGGGAAAAAGATTCATGCTTTTTCTCCCATTTTTCAGGATCAAAGCGCGGTCTATGTTGGCTGATGACCTGGGCCAAAAATGGGTCCAGGTTGCGGAAATCGAAATCCGAGCGAAAAAATCCCCGGCGGGAGATTTCGGCCTGGACCAGTTCTTCAAGGACCCCCCTTATGGCGTTCTCTTTTTGAGAGATTTGTGATTGCAGTTGGGCCTGAAAAATCGCCCTAATGCGGTCCCCCCGTACACATCCATATCGGGTTCGGGAGCCTCCTCAACGGGAACTAAGACTTCTTCCCGTGGAGACAGATTGAGGTCAATGTTCCACCGAGGGTTCGGGTTTGAGCTCGATGCGCCTGAACCCCGAACCATCTTGTACTGGATGATCTCGGCTAAGTCCGGGAAGGCGCTTACCACCCACTCATCCCACCAAAAAAGATGAATGCCCTTGGTTTGAAAGAGAATTCGAACAATAAGTAGAAGTAGCTTTCTCTTTCTTATCATTGTCTATCTCGTAATCATTCGATTCCGTCCGAATTAGCTCCTCCTTCTCCTGACGGATAAGATCGTCGTTGGTCCTTCGTTCGTAGTGGTCATTGTATAGTGAGAAAGCTCACCCCTGCCTTTAGACGAGAAAGCCCTCTTTTACATTCCCTAGACAAATCAAGAAATAGGAAATGCTACAACCCATTGTTGTTTTTTTGCCGATGAACCACTCCGGTACAACAAGCTAAAGTGACCTCTAGGCTTCGCCCCCGGTGCGTAGGGCCGATCCCCGTGTGCGTCAGAGAGGACCGGAAGGTTTGTGTTAAGCATATAGTTGGTTTTTGTCTTGTTTAGGCATTTGGTGTCCTCTCTGCCGGCCTACTTAGCGACAGAGCCACCTTCTTTGGGGTCAGTGAGGAGGACAGGACAATCCCCCACTCCGGCGGTTTCTGAGTGTTAAGAATGGATACTTCTTGGTCTTTGCCGGAATTCCGACTTGGGGATACCTTTGACCGATTTCCTGCCCCTTCATTATGATTAGTAATATGGGGAAAAGCGGAAGAGGAAGAAGCCCGAAGAATCAAAGAAAGAATTCATGAATGCAATGAAGCAAGCCAAGATCAATGGAGGGGCATCCATTCAAGTACCCACATTCCAATTCCCAATCATGGATGAGCCTCCTCTATGGATGCAAAGAACTCCTGCTCCTTATTTCATGAATGGGAAAGGAGAGAGGCCTCGAAAGCGATTCGCTTATGAATCTCCTATTGAAAGTCTGACTATGATCGCTCTGTGGTCCCCATGGAGAAGCCTCTCAGAAAGATGGAGATTGAGGCAATGATATAAGCTGCAGTAGAGCAGACCAATACGGGAGGAAACTGAGATTCAAGGATTTTAGCCGACATCCAGATGTAGCTCTGCCGGAAGGGTTCAAGATACCGAAGTTTAGTAAAGTAAATACTGTTTTGTAAATACAATGGGGTCGGCGACCCATATCATCGCTTGCTGTCCTTCTGTGGGGATTGCCGAGGCCTTGATTCCCAGTCTGGGTTCTTTTTCCACCTTTATCAGAAGTCATTAGAAGGGGAAGCACTCAAGTAGAACTCATCTCTCCCCCTTGATGCTCATCGTAGTTTTTACGATGTGATTGACAGATTCACCAGCCAGTAGTTCCACCAGGTGGAACATCCCCCAATCTCTGTGATTTGGTGAATGAAAAAATGCAGCCCGCTTTTGAATTCATTACCTTTGTTAACCGATGGAGGAATTTAGCAGCTAAAGCAAAATGAAACATAAAAGAGGAAGATGCAGTACAGATGGTTATCGATAACCTGCATGGGCCCATCAAGGAAGCAATGGTGCTAGGAGATTGCCGAAAAATCCCTCAACTCTTTGAACGAGCTGCCCGCATGCAGAGGAGTATAAAAGACAGGTCTATCACTTTCCTCAGGAACTGTTCTAATGGGGGAGAAGGCAAGAGCCAGTCAGAGAGTCACCATAGCCAAGTGATGTTTTCAGGTGGTGAAATCTAGAAGTGGGACGAAAAGAAGAGCTGTCGTATAGTAGTCTTTGTCCTGTCTACCTTGAGATTGCCCCTATCTATCAACGGGGGACCCCCCGAAAGGCGAATAGGAAGCTTCCAGCGATCTGGGATCCCACCTTTGATCGAGATGAAGGTCTAGTTTTCACTAGGAATCCCAGGGTTGCCGATCAGGTGAAGTAGTTGTTTCTGGGCACAAAGGATTCACTCGCGATTATAGGCCCGAAAAAGGGAAAGCGCACAGGTCTTCAAAAGAGACAAGACAAGGTCTTTCATTGTCCGAGCAATGGCTCAAGCATTCAATGTCAGATTGTTGCTCATCGAAAGGGGGAGACCCATTCAAAGCTCAGTGGTAGCACTCGACTTCGGTACTAGGCCTGACTAGATGTTCGGAATCTGATGACCAGATGCTCGGAAGTGAAAGAGGGAGCAGAGTACGCACTGATGAGCAGCCCGACTTAGACGACTAATGCCTTCTCCCAACCTTTTGAGGTTTTTAGGTTGAGCACAAGAAAAGAAAAAGCGAAAAAGAAGCAACTCCTTGAGCGCTAGGAGAGGAACCGCCAGATTGAGGATGAGGAGGGGGGGGGAGTATGGAAAACGATAGAAAGGTGTGGTCATTGGAGGGGGAGGAATACGAGGCAATGAAATTGTTGTTGGTTGTATAGCATAAAAGTGAAACAATAGCTTTCTTTTTCGATAGAAAGAAAATGCATCCATCTTTGTCTAGTGAAAAAGCCAGGGTATGAAAGAGCTACAGCAAAGACAAGATTGACTCATATTATTCCGTTCTTTCTTTCCTATTCAAGATGGCTTTACAGCGGGTGTGCTGACTTGACCTGAGGAGATCCGATTGCTTGTGCTTATGTACCAGTTCCTATTGCTTGCTTGACTATTCTCATTCCGATTTCGATTTCTATTGGCAGGCTATTAAGCTGGAAAAGCCTCTGAAGAAAGTCATCAACATCAACAAAAAGTGTTAGGAAAGAACTCAAATCCCAAGAGGCGTACTATTAAGGAAAGGCGAGCCCTTCATTTCATCTCTCGTCCCTTCTATGGTCCGTTTAGTCACTCGAAATCGAAAGTCACATCACGGGGAGCAAGTAAGCGTACAAGGCTTTCCGGATCCCATCGAAGAAAAAGTGCCAATCGCTGGAAATGGTATGGCCTATTTCAACACCTATCCTTCCGTTTGAAACTCTCGGAAGACTTCTCCGGTCTATAGTCATTACTAGTCTTTATGGACTTCTGGCTAACTAAAACAAGAAAGATGACCTTCTCCTGCTCGTTATAAAGCTAAAAAAAAAGGAAGGAGCGAAAGCCAGGTTGGAGAGGAACGAAAAGCCAGAACGAACTCTTGTCTTTCTTGAAAATAGGGCCACCTTAAAAGCGGAACTCGGGGAGCCCTCAGAACCTCAACCGGTGGAACAGCTTCCCGAAACAGCGAGAGAAGCCCACTACCCGCTCTCCTCTCTCCACCCCGAGGGGGGTGGCCTCGCCCTTCAAGGCTACATTCCGATTCTGATAGTAGAAAAGGCTAAAGCCCCACCTTTTCCATTATTAGAATCAGACCATTTTCTTCAGTTGGAATACGGATGAGATCAAAAAGGCCATCATTGGGGCAAACAATGCAATAGCTTCGGAAACTATTTATAGAAAGCAGTCTTAAAGCCTAATCTTTATCTTTCTTTCTAAAACGCCCGAATCGGTCTTTATTAAAGCTCAAAATTTAGCTTATTAATATGAGTTCTTCGTTTGCTTTTTGTAGTTCGGAAATTCTTCTCGCTACCCCTCTCATATTCGTGATAGAAGAGCTGTTGCCTTATGGAATCCGCTTGTTGGCGGATTGATTCTCGGAGTTGGGCCTCTTTGAGTCGGCGCTCCCCTTCTGCAATCGCTTCTCGGAGCCGCCGTATCTCCTCCCCGTACATGTGAATTAGTCGGGCGTTCTCTTCGCGTAGACGTTGCCTTATGGCTTCCTCTTCTTCCCGTGGGGCCGAGGCCGACGTGGAGGCTGGCTCAGCCTCCGCAGCAGGAGGAAAATGGAGATCGAACCGCGGTCGCTTCGAAGAGCTGGCACCGCTTCCATCGCCTCCGAAAGGAAGAGACTGTTTTTCCATCATAGAAAGCAGAAAATCTAAGTCAAGGTAAGGTGCCACCCAATCTACAAAAAAGGAAGATCAGGGATACAAGTAATGCTCCAGTCAAAAAGTTCCTTAATAAGAATCTTTTTTGAGGTTTTGATAAAAAATATCAAAAGAAGAAACCATAGTTTCTTGATGAAATTAGACCAATTCTTTTTGTTTGGCCCTTTTTTGAACCAACTTGAATCTGAACTACGATTCAGATCAAGTCTTACCGAAATCGGATTTCCTTTGCGTGCCATATGCCCTTAGACTTTACTTATTTCCCTTAATTCTTCCCGGTCCACTATTTGTTCTCGAAAGTCTTCGTTTCCGTGTAGAAGCAAACTCTCCAAATTTATGACCAACCTTTCCTTCAGTGATCTTACAACGAACAGGAGTTTTTCCATTGTAAATTCGTACGGAGCAATTAACGAATTCCGGCAAAATAGAAGATCTACGTGACCAAATTTTCCTGTTCAAAAGAAGATCTCTCTTCTTCTTCATTCTCAACAGGAATGCATCAACAAAAGTGCCCTTCCATATAGATCGTCGTGGCATGAACTCAGAATTTCTTCGCTTCGATTCCGCCCTACTTCAATTAAAGCTAGCTCCTACTCCTCCTCCTTCTCCTCCTTCATCGTCGTTGGTCCTTTTGACATAACATTCTCGGCCGCTCACGAGACTGACTCCCTCTCTTTATTTATACGCAATATCTTTAAGTAGCAGAGTGACTACTGATTTCTGCTCGTAGTTCCTCTCTCGTTAGTGTACTCGTGGTACTCGGTAGTGCGCTTACGGCGTGCTCACACCGGTCGACTACAAGGCCCATGCCTTGCTGCAGCAATGACAACAAGGAGACGAACCGTGGTAATCTTAGCAACAGGGCTGAACGTCTCCTCAGAATCCTGCCCATATCAAATTTGAGAGTGAACCTCTTTGCCACTAAGCGAGCACCGGACCCCTCCTGTCAACCCCTTTAGAAAAGCCTGATTTTGATTCGCAAGTCTTAGAGATGGGCCTGCCCAAGACTTTCTTCTTTTTCATTATCCATCCATGTGTGTGTGTGTTTTTTTTAATTTCATGTTTACCAATGATTATGAAAAAGGTAAAAGACGCTGTTAGTCACAGAGCCTTAGACCCGAGCCGCTGTAACTAACAGCGCTATTTCTGGAACACGGAACTCCGCCCCC